CCTCTTTTCGAGATTCATCGATATTGAATCAATCGAACGCACTTCTAACACCTCTTCCACTTTTGGAAGACCTTGCGTTATATCACCAGATCTTGATTTTTCATATATAAATGTAACTAATGTATCTCCTTCGTAAAGGATTTCCCCATAATGTCCATGAACAGTTGCTCCTGGAGTAGCCAAATAAGGCTTAGCTGATCGTATTACCACAGAGTCAACTTGAACAATTAGAACTTGACCCGATTTGAAATGCGGTCCTTTTTTGGCTATACATACATTTTCACAAATAAACTGCCCAAGACTAACGATTGTAGATGTCTCTTCACAATAATTGTAATGGAGAAAATACCAATTCAAATTGAATGGATTCAAAATGATGTTACTGCATGAATCGGGATTATAAATTTTCCCATTTTCATCCAGTAAATAATATTTAAGTATTTGAAAAATCTGTTTTAAATTGTCAAGTTGCAAATAGTTAGTTACCAAGATCTGATTATGGGTTATTAAATGGGAAAATAAATCCAAATTCGAAATTGGAAGGCCTGTTCCTAAGGGGCCCAACGAATTCCTAATTGAAATTAGGGGGTCCTTTTTGATTGATTCTTTTATCACATTGGGAGATTTTACATCGTTGAATGGGCCTATTCGAGAACAATTAGATGATGACAAAATTATCAAAGATTGAGATTCCTTATTTCGATTCAACAACGTATGAATAGTTCCTTGATTTGAATTAAGGGATTCTTGAATCCTTGCCTTGGAATAGGAATAAATGGAAGAAAACGGATTGACATTAGCGCGATCTGATCCATTCTCAGAGATCAATCCCGAACCCGACAGATCGTTCCTTTTTCCGGTATACGAAATTGGCGATTTCGCTAAGTCGATTCTTAGAAAATCTCTAATCAAACCATTTGTCCTTATTTCAACAAAGGAAGCACGGGCCTCTTCGATCGAAGAACGTTTTTTGTCTTGGTCCCAATTCAACACTAAACAAGTCCGAACTAATTGAATACTTATGTCCGAAATTCCACGAATTGGGTTGCCATTTCCATAAAGGATATAATTGACAACTTGAAGTTGTACATTATCCCTTTCCTGCAAGAGATCCGGCGGGAAAAGTCTTCCTAAATTTAGACCATCCGTTATTTCATATGTGACTACAGGTCGAACCAAAACAAAATACTTTTTCTTGGTAGGTGTCATTCGTTGGATATAGAGCCAATTTTTCAATTTTTTGTATTCTTTGGAATTTTGTTTTCCCGCTCCTGGTGGTATCAAGACGCCACTATGTCGGGATACCTTATCTCTCTCCCCAGGAAAATGGATATCTCCAGAAAATATTTTCAGTTCAATTCTTTTTTTTTTTCTCTCCACTCGGACCAATCCGCCTACCCGACTTCTTGTATTTAAAGTGATTTGTGTATCTACCCCAATAATACTATTGTTCCGTACCATTATGGAAGAAGATCCGGGTAAGATGTGGACTTCCTCGGGAATAAAAAAAAATCGATCTACTTTCATTTGGTATTTTGGTCTAAATTCCTTGACTCCTCGATACTCAATCAAATCCTCTTTTTTGACGATCGAATCCATTTCTATAGTCCCATATTTAGTAATTCCCGAGCTCTTTCTTCTATATCTAGGATCATCGAAATAAGCAAGAATACTATTTCTACGGGGAATACCATTTCTGGGGATTTCAATTGAGATACCTGAAGAAGGTATTAGTTGGTTCTCGCCTTCTTGAATCGATTCGAGTGGGATGATGAATCTATTTCTTCGCCTCTTTGCCAATAAATCAGAATTCCCGTCGAGAATGGCCGGATATCTGAGATTACAACGACCAGTACATGTGATTCGATTAAGTTCTGAATAATCAGGAATCCTATTTCCTTTTTGATTTTTACCAGAAAAATACGAACTAAAAAATTTGTGTCTCGCTTGATTATTAGTTACTGAGGGGTTAGAAATATATCTTCGCTTGACAGAAAGAGAATAAGCGTTCATTTGATCTTGATCCTTGTGGATCGAACAGGAGCCTAGACTGGATCTCCAAGGCTCCCCTAATAATATCCATAAATGACTTGTTTTTGGTAAGAGATGGACATTACCATATGTAAATTCAGGTGCATGGTACACATCGGTATTCCAGTGCATTTCGCCCTCTGAGTCAGAATAAATATGTTTTCGAACCTTCTCTTTAAAATGCAAAGTGGATGTTCCCGCGCGAATCTCAGCAATCACTTGTTCTGATTCTACATATTGATCGTTTTGAACTAAAAGAAAACTTTTGGACGGAATACTCACATTGTGTATAATATCTTCACTCTCAATAGTTACATATAAGTCTATAGAACATAGAAAAGCAGGATGTCCATGACGTGTACGTGTCGGATGAACCAAATCCTCATTGAATTTTATTTTTCCATTAGAAGGAGCTCGCACATGTTCTGCAGTACCCCCCGTGAATACTCCGCCGGTATGAAAAGTTCTT